ATTCCCAAAAAATATAAATTTGTATCAAATTTGAACTAGTAACTAATCCCAGCATGGAAGTATTGAAAAAACTCATATAAGCAAAAAATCTCAAATATCCCCGATCATGAGACATATAATTATCACTATAAACAAGAACTAGAATTGCAACAGTAGTAATTAACATTGACATAATAGAGGTAAGTGGATCGATCAAGTAGCCGAATTCTAAAGAAAAATCATTATTAATAGTCCAAGACCATACATATTGATAAATAGAATTGCTATTTATTTGCTGAATAGACAGCTTCATCGAGAAAATCATAACTATACTTAACAACAAAATACTAGAAAAAGCCCAAATACGCCGAAGATTTTTTGTTGTCGTCGGAAAAAGGAGAAGTCCCACTCCTATTAACAAAGGAACCGGAAGTGGAGTGAAGGGTATGATCCATGCATATTGGTATATATGTTCCATAATCAAATATCTAAATTTTTTATTTAAATTTTATTTTTTGTTTACGATTCGCCGGTTCTTGCCTCTTTTGAATTGAAAGAAGCCAATAAAAAAAATCAAGTTTTTATTTTACATAACTTAAAAAAATAGAATTTGTTAATTTACTATTTTATATTAAATAAAATTTTTAATTAATATTATTAAACATTTTTTATTTTAATATTCAAACCAAGAAGTTCTAATTGGTCAAATAATTAATTTGTTAGTAAAAGTAAATCCTTAATTATTTAAGTAAATGTAAAATGTTGAAGTCTCTGAAGTAGGAATCAAAAAAAATTCTACTTTCATTTACAGTTAAGTTATTTATAATATATATAATAAAGATAAAAAAATTAGACTAAAAAATAGTATGAATCAGAAGATCTACTAAAAATCTAATAAACAATCTAATAAAAAAATAAGTAATACAAAAAACTAGGAACTAGTTATTTTAATAAGTTTATTCAGTAGTTTATTCATAATTATTAACTGGTTTTACGAAAAATTATTTGATTGTCTTCCGTTCCAAACGAAAAACAAAAAAACATAGAAAAATATTCTTTTTTTTTTTATAGTTATATATTTTATATAGTTTATAGAAAAAAAGGATATGATACCTCTTACTTTACTTTACTACTTTACCATAACATAGAATAAAAAAAAATCACTAAAATGTCTCAAATTATGGATTCTTTAAACAAATTAATTTATGGGATTAAATTATGGATATCATTTCAATTTGAAAATTGGAAATTCGATTTATTTAGATTTTCGAAAAAAAAAGAAAAAATTCAAGCTTTTCAATTAAGATTTGCTAACTTAAATTTTTCGATGTGGCTTAATATGCACATGTAAATTAAATGAAATACAGCAAAAATATACAAAATATATAGAGATCTTAAGTATAAGTAGAAATTTTGATTAATTATTTAATTTTTATTAAATTTATTCATCAATTTCGCACGAAGTATTTTAAATTATAAATAAATATTATACTCCATAGAAAATTTTGTTTCTCCTAATTGAATATTTTAGGGAAATTTAATATATATATATTTCATATATTTTTAGTTAGATTATGCTTTTCTATAATGAAAAATTTGACTAAGAGGCCCTGTATGGTATAGAATCTAAAAAATACATGGATATTGAATAGTAAACAAAGATTCGTTTTGACCTATAGATGTTTTTCACATCCAACTACAACAATGAGTAATCCATTTTAAATGGCAGTTCCAAAAAAACGTACTTCTATTTCCAAAAAGCATATTCGTAAAAATTTTTGGAAAAAAAAGGGATATTGGGCAGCGTTAAAAGCTTTTTCAATAGCAAAATCTCTTTATTCCGGGAATTCGACTTTGTTTATAGAAAAAAAAAAAATAAAAAAAATCTTCGTCGAATACGAACAATCGAAATACGAACAATAGAAGTCGGCCTAACCCAAAAAAATCTTATAAGAAATTAGAACGATGATGCATCTTATAGTAAACAAAGTAAAACGATTCTACTATAGTAGGAATCAAAAAATTTGAAACAAAAAAAGGAGTTTTATATGATTTTTCCATCTTTTCTACTAGGTAATTCCGCATCTCTAGCTATGAAGCTAATGAATTCGGTCGTTGTGGTCGGACTCTATTATGGATTTCTGAACACATTATCCATAGGCCCTTCTTATCTCTTACTTATCCAAGCTCATTTTCAGGTTATAGAAGAAGGAGAAGAAGAAGCAATCGAGAAGGAGGTAGCCGCATCAACTGGTTTTCTGATAGGACAGCTCCTGATATTCATATCGATCTATTATAGGCCTCTGCGCCTAGTATTGAGTAGGCCTCGTACAAGAACTCTCATAACTGTACCTTATCTTTACCTTCATTACATGTGGTACAGTTACGAAGACTTTTTTGTTGATGATGGACCTACTCGCAAAAATTCAATGCGTGCGCGTAATCTCAGCATTCAATGTATATTCCTGAATAATCTCTTTTTTCAATTATTGAGCCATTTCTTTTTTTTCCCAAGTACAATGTTTTTCAGATTACTCAACGTTTATAGGTTTCGATACAACAACAAGATATTATTTTTAACAAGTAGTTTTTTTGGTTGGTTAATTGGTCACATTTTATTCATGAAATCGGTTAGATTCGTATTAGTATGGATACAGCAAAATTATTTGGTTAGACCGACTAAGCCCCCTAGATCTAAAAAGTACCTTTTCTATGTGTTTCGATTTTATCAGAATTTGATCTTCGATTTGAGAAATTCTTTTGGTCTAATCGGTGGTATTCTCGTATTTTTTACATGTCTACTCATTTTTAACAAAATGCCGTTACCTATTTTGACTTATAAACCGAAAGAAGCCGAAGTGGAAATAGATCAAAAAAAAGCTGAAGAATATTTTTATAGAATAGGCCTAGCGAAAGAAGGGGAATTTACCAAAGAAGAGCCTTCTTTTAAACTTTTTAAAGTTTTTAAAGAAGCATTCTATAAAAAAATCCCAACTTCTGATCAAAATGATGGAAAAAAAAGAATTTCTTTTTCACATCCACCTAGTTTAGCCGCTTTCTCGGAAATGATACAAAAAAAGACTTCTTTGTCTACAACAGAAAAATTATCATCTGATGAACTGTACAATTATGGGATTCGTACCAATGAACAAAAAAAGAACAGCTTAAGCACTGAATTTTCTAAAAAAATTGCAGTTTTAGACAGAAAAGGGCTTAAAGAGATAAATGTATTGGAAAAAAAAACTCGATTAGCCGATAAAAAAAAAGATAAAATACAATATTTCCAAAAAACATCTGATTCCCTTAAGAGGGGGTCCTCTCGTGGACACCCCAAAAAGCCGCCTGCACCCACACCCTTCAAAAGATTAACTGACCTCTTCTTTCTTCCACCCGAAGCTCAACTTATAAAAAATAATGAAAGGTACCTAGAAAAATGTAGACCCGACGCGATAATTATAGCAGAATTTAGGTATTTCATGTCTTTTATAAACGATTCCTTGGCTCAAAGTAAAGGGTTTCATCAAAATTTTATTGAAAGGGAGGGAAAAATAAAAGAAATCGAGAAAAAAACTCTTTTCTGGCCATCCGATCGACTAAAAAATATACAACAATTACGGAAACAAGAAAAAGATGCGGTGTTAGTGGAGGCTGATATTGCCGGAATGCCATGCAGGCGTGCAACTGTTTTGCTTTCTGGAGGGGAGAGTGACACAGATGAAAAAGAATCCAAAAAATTACATTTCAAACGTTATGTACCAAGATCACAATTTCGTCGAGAATTGATCAAAGGTTCCATGCGTGTTCAAAAATGTAAAACGAGTGTTTGGTCAATATATCTAGAAAACCCACATTCCAGCAGATTTTTTACAAACAGAATAGGTTCTTTGTTTTATACTTTTCTTAAGTATTGCGAGTTTATTAGAGGAATTTTTCTAGAGTATACGGGAAAAATCTCAGAATTTGAACGTTTGGTTTATTACTCTTCTTTCGAAGATGTCCTTCTTACTATAGAAGAATTGGAAAACGAGCCGACCGAAGGGGAAAAAATAGACGAACAAATAATGGAGGCCGAAAGAGCCTGGGAGGAGGAGTATACGTACGGTCAACCACTAAGGGCCGCGCTTCTAGGCGCCCAGGCAATTCTTAGAAAATATATTATATTCCCTTTATTGATAGTAGCGAAAAATATTGGCCATATGTTATTATTGCAACGGACTGAGTGGTCGCAAGATTTCAAAGAGTGGAAGAACGAGGTATATATAATACGTACCTATAACGGTATTCCATTCTCAACCGAAAAACTTCCTGAATACTGGTCAGAAGACGGTTTCCAGATAATGGCAGTATCTCCTTTCCGCCTAAAACCTTGGCACGACGGATATAGGCCTTTTGATCGAGACCCTTATCAAGGTGTTAATAAATTTGATAGTTATGATGAAGTTGGTCCTACAGAAAAAAAAAAAGGGTCTTTTAATAATATTAAGCAATCAAATAATAATATTAAGCTATCATGTAAAAAGATAAGATTTGATGAGCGAGTACGCCAAGTATTTGCGCGAATACGCCAAGTATTTGCGCGAATACGCCACGAATTTGAGCAAGCACGCCAAGTATTTGCGCGAATAGGCCGCGAATTTGAGCGAGTACATAAAAAACTGTATCCATTTCATAAAAAGTATAAAATTAGGAATAAGAAATTACGCAGAAATAAACTTCGGGAATCATATAAAAAACAACAGGAATTCTATAAAGAGGGATTATATCAAAAACTTTGGGAATTACATAAAAAACTTTGGGAATTACATAAAAGGGAATTATATGATATACTTCAGGAATTTTATAAAAAACTTCAGGAATTATATAATACACTTCAGGAATTCTATAATATACTTCAGGAATTATATAAAGAATATAAGCAAGTCGATAATCAAGCTAAGGAAGCAATTAAAAAACTTAAGGAATTATATAAAAAAAAATAAAAAAAAAAGCTGAAAAAAAAGCTGAAGAAAAAGCTGAAGAAAAAGATATTGAATTGCCGTCGTATAAGCCTCCTAGACATTCGTATCCTTCACTTAAGCTTCGTACTCGTATGTATACCGGAGATGGGTATACGTTTTATAGAACTTGGCGTAATGCTAATATGAGGAGGCAGACGGGTGGAGGTACCCCTGCTCTTCCTCCGTTGCCGGAGGAGGAGCCTCCTACATCTTTATCAAAATTTTTACAAAAAGGAATATTAAATATTGAAGGATATCCAGCGTCTATGTTTATAAATAATGGGAATTTTCTTATGTATCAAATGATAGGTATTTCACGGGCTCATAGGAGTAGACACAAAATTAATCAAAAAATATACAGATACATAGACAAAAACAATTCTGATTTGCTTATTCTTGAAAATATTTTATTACCTAGACGTCGTCGAGAATTGAGAATTCTAACTTGTTTCAACCCAAGGAATAATAAAGTTGTGGATAAAAACCCAGTATTTTACAATGGGAATAGGGTAAAAAACGGTAGTCAATTTTTTGATAAAAGCAAAGATCTTGATCGAGATAAAAAGAAACTTATCAAATTCAAATCCTTTCTTTGGCCGAATTATCGATTAGAAGATTTAGCTTGTATGAATCGTTATTGTATCCATACTAATAACGGCAGTCGTTTTAGTATGTTAAGAATACGTATGTATCCACGATTAAAAACTCATTTATGATACATTTATCTTATATATTCCTTATCGTCTAGTAGATAAATAGATGCGCACGCGCCTTGTCTTAGCGTCCAATTTCGATACATGATACTAATTCGATAACGTATCAATTAGATCCAGAAATGAATCAACAGAATTTTCTTTATTCATTTTGATAAAATGAATAAAGAAAATTCTGATTATTATGTGTACCAGATAAAAATAGCTGGCATTATTATTACTGATCGGCAAAATTCCATATTTGGTAAAAAAAAAAAGAAGTTTTAAATTTTATGACAAAAAAATCATTCATATCTGTTATTTCGCATGAAGAAAAAGAAGAAAACAGGGGATCCGTTGAATTTCAAGTATTCCGTTTTAGCAATAAGATAGGAAGACTTACTTCACATTTGGAATTGCACAAAAAAGACTATTCATCTCAGAGAGGTCTACGAAAAATTCTAGGAAAACGGCAACGACTACTGGCTTATTTGTTAAAAAAAGATGGAGTACGCTATAAAGAATTAATCAGTCAATTGAACATTCGAAAGCTAAAATAAAAACACGTTAATTTGAAGAGTCGTTTTGAATTATTTGATTTATTAGATCTTGAATTTTGATGAACTTCTTTTTGTTTTCAGCAATTCATGGAAAACTGAATAATGAATCGGGGAAAACCTATGGCTGTACCAACTACAAGAAAAGACCTCATGATAGTCAATATGGGTCCTCACCATCCATCCATGCATGGCGTTCTCCGACTTATCCTTACTTTAGACGGTGAAGATGTTATTGACTGTGAACCAATATTGGGTTATTTACACAGAGGGATGGAAAAAATTGCGGAAAACCGAACAATTATACAATATCTGCCTTATGTAACACGTTGGGATTATTTAGCCACTATGTTCACCGAAGCAATAACGGTAAATGGGCCAGAACAATTGGGAAATATTCAAGTACCTAAGAGGGCTAGCTATATCAGAGTGATTATGCTGGAGTTAAGTCGTATAGCTTCTCATTTGTTATGGCTCGGCCCTTTTATGGCAGATATTGGCGCGCAGACCCCCTTCTTCTATATTTTCAGAGAAAGAGAATTGGTATATGATTTATTCGAAGCTGCCACCGGTATGAGAATGATGCATAATTATTTTCGTATCGGCGGAGTAGCTGCCGATCTACCTTATGGATGGATAGATAAATGTTTAGATTTTTGTGATTATTTTTTAACAGGGATTGCTGAATACCAAAAACTTATTACACGAAATCCTATTTTTTTAGAACGAGTTGAAGGAGTGGGCATTATTGGTGGAGAAGAGGCAATAAATTGGGGTTTATCGGGACCAATGCTACGAGCTTCCGGAATACAATGGGATCTTCGTAAAGTTGATCATTATGAGTGTTACGACGAATTTGATTGGGAAGTCCAATGGCAAAAAGAAGGAGATTCATTAGCTCGTTATTTAATACGAATCGGTGAAATGGCAGAATCCATCAAAATTATTCAACAGGCTCTAGAAGGAATTCCAGGGGGTCCCTATGAGAATTTAGAAATCCGACGCTTTAATAGAATAAAATATCCTGAATGGAATGATTTTGAATATCGATTCATTAGTAAAAAGCCATCCCCTGCTTTTGAATTGTCGAAACAAGAACTTTATGTAAGAGTCGAAGCCCCAAAGGGGGAATTGGGAATATTTTTGATAGGAGACCAGAGTGTTTTTCCTTGGAGATGGAAAATTCGTTCCCCGGGTTTTATCAATTTGCAAATTCTTCCTCAGTTAGTTAAAAAAATGAAATTGGCTGATATTATGACGATACTAGGTAGCATAGATATTATTATGGGAGAAGTTGATCGTTGAAATGATAATTGATACAACAGAAGTACAAGCTATCAAGTCTTTTTCCAGATTAGAATCCTTAAAAGAGGTTTATGAAACTATATGGATGCTTGTCCCTATTTTGATTCTCATATTGGGAATCACAACAGGTGTACTAGTAATTGTGTGGTTAGAAAGAGAAATATCCGCAGGTATACAACAACGTATTGGACCTGAATACGCCGGCCCTTTGGGAATTCTTCAAGCTCTAGCAGACGGGATAAAATTACTTTTGAAAGAGAACCTTCTTCCATCTAGGGGGGATACACGTTTATTTAGTATCGGACCCTCTATAGCAGTCATATCAATTCTACTAAGTTATTCAGTAATTCCTTTTGGCTATCGCCTTATTCTAGCCGATCTCAGTATTGGTGTTTTTTTATGGATTGCCGTTTCAAGTATTGCTCCAATTGGACTTCTTATGTCAGGATATGGATCAAATAATAAATATTCCTTTTTAGGTGGTCTACGGGCTGCTGCTCAATCAATTAGTTATGAAATACCATTAACTCTATGTGTGTTATCAACATCTCTACGTGTGATTCGTTGAGACATAAGTCTTCCTCCATTTCTTTTTAGGCTTCTAAGAATAAAAATTAAACGTATTAAATAGATATATCTTTCTTTCTTTTTTTATTCACTAGCCCGGATTGCTAAACTAAACTAGATAGTTAGATGAGTGAAAGAAAACAGCTTCGAAATTCGCAGTAAAAAATTTGAATCTCATTTCCTATGTACAAGGGTTAAACGAAAATAAACATAAGCAGTCAAGACTCTTTACCCCAAGATTGGTTAATAAGTCATCATGTCTTGAAGCGGGTTGAAAAGAACAACTCTATGGAGCTTTTACTATCTTTTGTATGTATTCCCATACATGAATTACCATAGAGATTGAGAAAAGATGAGTGGATGATTAGGAACACAAAAGTACACAAAGGATTCGTAATAGAGATTATGTAAGTTATTCGAAGAGACTTTTATACATAAAAGAAATACTAATTAGGGCTTTAAATTTGTAGAAACGATCAAGTAGTACTCCCAAAAATGAAATTCCGATCCAGAGTATGATCCTATCCACCGATTATATGAATAACTATCAGTAACGAAGTAATCCTTTACCCTTTCTTTCTTTTATTTAGGTTTAATATAAAAGTAAAGTAAAGGAACGAAAAGAAAGTATGGAATTGCAAAAAAAAATCTTTTTTATCTGATATCCATATTAATGGAAATGAAATTTTTGTCATGTCATAAATAATGAATGTTTAATTCTTTTTTTTTTCGGAATCAAAAAAAAAGTGAACTATTTATTGATTCCGAAAAAAAAGTGAACTATTTATTGAATTAACTCCTCCAATCTGGACGATTGACTAAAAATGAGCTATTATGATTTAAAAGAAGCCGCTATGGTGAAATTGGTAGACACGCTGCTCTTAGGAAGCAGTGCGAGAGCATCTCGGTTCGAGTCCGAGTAGCGGCATGCCATCGTACAAATTAACAAAAGGATTCAATAGTTCTATAATGAATAATGAAATGAATTTCATTTATTATTTCCATTTACTAAATTTGCAATTGAAGGATTTATTTTTTTTTTTTTTTTATGATATTTTCGACTTTAGAGCATATTTTAACTCATATTTCCTTTTCAATGGTTTCCATTGTAATTATACTTCAGTTGATAACTTTATTAGTCAATGAGATAGTAGGACTATATGATTCATTTGAAAGGGGCATGATAATTACTTTTTTCTGTCTAACAGGGTTATTAGTTACTCGTTGGATTTATTGGAAACATTTCCCATTAAGTGATCTATATGAATCATTAATCTTCCTTTCTTGGAGTTTCTACATTATTCATATGATTCTTTATTTTAAAAAACAGAAAAAAAATCTAAGTGCAATAACCGCGCCAAGTGCTATTTTTACCCAAGGGTTTGCTACTTCGGGACTCTTAACGGAAATGCATCGATCCGGAATATTAGTACCCTCCCTCCAATCTCATTGGTTAATGATGCATGTAAGTATGATGGTCTTGGGTTATGCAGCTCTTTTATGCGGATCATTATTATCAATAACACTTTTAATCATTACATTTCAAAAAGAAATAAAAAAAGATATAATAAGGATTTTTGATAAAAGAAAACATTTATTAAATGATTCATCTTTCTTCGGTGAGATTCAATACATGAATGAAAAAGGCAATATTTTACAAAGCACTTCTACCCTTTCGGTTCGGAATTATTACAAGTCTCAGTTGATTGAACAACTGGATTTTTGGGGTTATCGTGTTATTAGTCTAGGATTTTTCTTTTTAACCACAGGTATTCTTTCAGGAGCAGTATGGGCCAATGAGGCATGGGGATCATATTGGAATTGGGACCCAAAGGAAACTTGGGCATTTATTACTTGGACCCTATTTGCTATTTATTTACATGTTAGAACAAATAAAAATTTGCAGAGTGCCGATTCTGCAATTGTGGCTTTTATAGGTTTTCTTATAATTTGGATATGTTATTTTGGGGTCAATCTATTAGGAATAGGGCTACATAGTTATGGTTCATTTACATTAACACTTAATTAAATTGAAGAAAGGGACTTGCGAATCTAAACATAGGACAAGGCCTAAGCAAGTTTCTTATAAACATTTAAAGAAAGTTTTAAATGGTTCTCGCAAACGTCAAACATGACTGATTCTAATTTCAATTCGGTCTGGCCTTTCTTCTTCTTGACTTTATGTAAAGAAGAAGAAAGACTTTTTTTTTTCATTTTTTTTTTCTTTTATTTAATGAAATGAAAGGAAAGCTATCTATAAAAAAAATTGGATAGAACAGCTTCCGCCTTCTCCACTGATAGTGAGAGAGCGAAATCCGGGTAAACGCCAATACCTATTACTGGTAGAAAGATAGAAGTCGAAACAAATAACTCGCGCGGTCCAGAATCAAAAAAATAAGAGTTTGGAATATTAAATAACTTATATCCATAGAACATTTGACGTGACATAGATAATGAATAAATAGGAGTTAATATAATTCCAATTGCCATTCCAAAAAAAATTAGTATTTTGGGTAGTAAAAGATATTTTTGGCTGGTAATTATTCCACAAAATACTATTAATTCTGCAATGAAACCACTCATGCCCGGTAACGCAAGGGATGCCAGCGAAAAGCTACTGAAAAGTGTGAATATTTTTGGCATTGGAATAGCTATTCCGCCCATTTCGTCGAGATAAACAAGACATATTCTATCGTAACTAGTTCCTGCTAAGAAAAAAAGTGCAGCACCAATAAAGCCATGAGAGATTATTTGTAAAATGGCTCCATTAAGTCCCGTATCGGTTATAGAACTAATTCCTATAATTATGAAACCCATGTGAGATACAGAGGAATAGGCTATTCTTTTTTTTAAATTAAGTTGCCCAAGAGATGTTGAAGCTGCATAGATTATTTGTATTGTACCTATTATTATCAACCAGGGAGAAAATTTAAAATGAGCATGAGGTAATAGTTCCATATTGATACGAACCAATCCATACGCTCCCATTTTTAATAAGATTCCGGCTAGAAGCATACAAGTACTGTAATGTGCTTCTCCATGGGTATCTGATAACCATGTATGTAAAGGAATAATCGATAATTTGACAGCAAAAGCAATAAAAAATCCAATATAGAATATTATTTCTAATGCCAGAGGATACGATTGATTAACTAATGTTTCAAAATTTAATGTTGGTTCATTGGAACCATATAAACCAACACCCAGAGCTCCCAGCAATAGGAAAATGGAACCCCCTGCGGTATACAAAATAAACTTAGTAGCTGAATAGAGACGTTTCTTTCCTCCCCACATAGATAAAAGTAGATAAACAGGAATTAATTCTAATTCCCACATTATGAAAAAAAGTAAAAGGTCTCGGGACGAAAACGATCCTATTTGGCCACTGTACATTGCTAACATCATGAAATAGAATAATCGAGAATTTCGAGTAACCGGCCAAGCCGCTAACGTAGCTAAAGTAGTGATGAATCCCGTCAGTAAAATGGGCCCTATCGAAAGTCCATCTATTCCTAATCTCCAGTGAAAATCAAAAAAATTGATCCATTTATAATCTTCTGCCAGTTGGATTAATGGATCGTCTGGTTGGAAATGATAACAGAATGCGTAGGTTGTTATAAGGAGCTCTAGCATTGAAATACATACTGTATACCACCGGATAACCTTATTTCCTCTATGAGGAAGAAAGAAAATTAAAGAACCTGCAAATATGGGCAAAACTACAATTGTAGTTAACCAAGGAAAATAATTCATGGTAAAGACAAGATACACTTGATCCAAACAAAACCCGTACCCTAACTATAGTTAGGGTACGGGTTTTGTCGGTAAAAAAAATCCAAATAGAATGGATTCAAGTGGAGTTTTCTGAAACGTATCAATAAGCTAGACCCATACTGCGGGTTGTTTCAGGCCCTAGATAAACTCGAACACTTAAAAAATCGGTTGGACAGGCAGACTCACATCTCTTACAACCAACACAGTCCTCTGTTCTCGGAGCAGAGGCTATTTGTTTAGCCTTACATCCATCCCAAGGTATCATTTCTAATACATCCGTAGGACAAGCTCGTACGCATTGAGTACACCCTATACATGTATCATAAATCTTTACTGAATGTGACATTGAATCTATAATTTTTTTTTTAACTTCATTAAATTTCGATCTAGTTCTAGTTAAAGTAAATGAATCAAATATTCAAATACCAGACGAATCAATGATTTACCAGAATTTTAGAATTAATCTACTTCTGGGTTGGATCGGCTTATTAGAAAAAAAAAGAGGTCCAAAATACTTTATATTTATTACATTTTTGAAAGTATGATTATACCTTAGGGTACCATACTTAGTAATCTAATTTGAATTGATGACTATTAAATTTTAAATTTCTATAATTCTAATATATCTATAATCCGAATATAATAGAATTAAAAAAAAAAAAACAACTACTTATTCAATAAATTCGATTGATCGATACGAGTTGATTTTCTGTTACAATAAATTGAGGAAACAATAGCCAGTCCAATAGCTGCTTCAGCGGCTGCAATAGCTATAACAAAAATTGCGAAAATGTTTCCTTTTAATTGGCGACTATCAAAAAAATCAGAAAATGTTACAAAATTTAGATTAACTGCATTTAATAGAAGTTCAAGACACATAAGAGCCCGAACCAAATTTCGGCTCGTGGATAATCCGTAGATTCCTATAGAAAATAAATAGGCACTCAAAACAAGTACATGTTCGAGCATCATTAACCAACTCCTTATCAATCTCGATTCTTTTCAATATGAACAATAATTAAACCGATTTTATTGACTAGAATATAAGAAGTTCGAATAGAGGAGTTTAATTTAAGAATAAAAAAATAGTTTGTTTGTTAATAAATCTAACTATCTATAAAGTATTTCCGTTTTATGCATCAATTCGAATAAAATTGAATGGAAATGAATAGGATAAAATTTCATTTTTATTTGGATTGCTAGTTTTAAAAATAAATTATTGACTTATTGGCGAGCCACAGAAATTGCACCTATTAAAGCAACTAAAAGAATTATTGAAATGAGTTCAAATGGAAGAAAAAAATCTGTTGATAAATGAATTCCAATTTGTTGACTAGTATTTATCAAATCTTGTTCTAGAATCTGGTTTAATCTTGTAGTCCAAATAATCCCATACCATGACGTATTTAGAATAGTAATAATTAATGAAACAAAAAGACTTGTACAAACCAACGAAATAGCCCCATCCCCAACAGTCCAAAGATGAAAATCTTTGCCATATTCTGGCCCACTCATGAACATTACAGCAAATATTATTAAAACATTTATAGCTCCTACATAAATAAGGAGTTGTGCAGAAGCTACAAAATGCGAGTTTGCTAGAATATAAAATAAAGATATACAAACAAGAACCAATCCCAGTGAAAAGGCAGAAAAAATAGGATTGGTAAATAATACCACTCCGAGACCCCCTAATATAAGACCTGACCCCAGAAAGACTAAAAGAAAATCATGTATTGCTCCAGTTAAATCCATTATATGTAAAATAAGAGATAAAAAAATAGGAATTTTTCATGATCTTATTGACTTGGACAGGAAAAAATAAGTTCATGCGCTACTAATTATTGCTAATTAAATGAAATCCTAATTTGATATACATATTAAAGTTATTGGACCCATCGCATTCTTTTTTTATCTGAAAGAGTCGTTCGAAACTAAAACTATTGGAAATCATTACAGTAAACAGATTTTCAATACAAATTAAGTTGTGATTTTCATCAATCAATAGAATAGTGAATAGAATAGTCGGGGTTTGTAATTTTTGACCAAAATAAAAAAATCAACTTTTTTAATTTTAATTTAAAATTAAATAAAAGAACCTTAGTAATTTCTTCCATCACAAGATTTCTCATTTGTTATGAGATTTCTCTTTTGTTTGAGGCGAATTCAAAATTGTTCGAATTGTGTAATCATCCGTTATTGATATTGGTAAACGACCCAGAGCAATTTGATTATAATTTAATTCGTGACGATCATAAGTAGAAAGCTCATATTCTTCAGTCATTGATAAACAATTTGTTGGGCAATACTCAACACAATTACCACAAAATATACAGATTCCGAAATCAATGCTGTAATTAAACAATCGTTTCTTTCGAATATCCGTTTCCAATTTCCAATCAACAGCAGGTAGATCTATAGGACATACACGAACACATACTTCACAAGCAATGCATTTATCAAATTCAAAGTGTATTCGACCACGAAAACGCTCCGATGTGATCAATTTTTCATAAGGGTATTGAATAGTTACGGGTAAACGGTTGGCATGAGATAGGGTAATCATAAAACTTTGACCAATGTACCTTGCCGCCCGTACTGCTTGTTGACCATAATTGATGAACCCAGTTACCATAGGGAACATATAGTAAATATCAATAATAAATTGGATTTTGTTTCTTTCTCTTGTTTGATACAAGTTGTGAATTGAATTTGAATATTTGAATTTGAATTATAGTGAATATCAAATATTCTATTCGATTTTTTTATATAAATTTATAATGAAAGGAGTTGGGAAGAAGTTGTTAATAATAGATTACCTAAAGAAATAGGTAAAAGAAATTTCCATCCAAGATTTAATAATTGGTCCATTCTCAGTCTAGGTAAAGTCCACCTTGTTGTGATAGGAATGAACAAGAACAAAAAAGTTTTCGCTAATGTAATGAAAATACCAATTGTTGTTCCAAAGACTCCATACGCTTTATTTATTTCCAAAAACTCAGGAATCAATATGTATGGAATAGAGAGATTCCAACCACCCAAGTAAAGAACTGTTACAAATAGTGAAGAGACTAGTAGATTTAAATAGGAAGCAACATAAAATAAACCAAATTTGATACCCGAATATTCGGTTTGATAACCTGCTACTAATTCTTCTTCTGCTTCTGGTAAATCAAAAGGCAATCTCTCGCATTCGGCTAGAGAAGAAATTATAAAAACAATAAACCCTATAGGTTGCCGCCACAAATTCCATCCCCAAAAACCATATTTTGACTGCGCCTCAACTATATCAACTGTACTTGAACTGTTAGATAATCATAGTCGATGATAAGATCACTCTTATCATCGCTATTCCAGAACCGTACATGAGATTTTCACCTCATACGGCTCCTCGAGAGCCATAAATAAATCTAGGGACTGATTAGATATTCTTTATTTAATCTTAATATACTTGTAGGATAGATAAAGTTAAAATCAATCGAAAGTTCCTGAATTAGACTAATGGAATTCTGTCTGCTATACTATAAAAAAAGTGCTTCGGAATTGATCTTATCCCTTACTTTAAGTTTAAGAATTTCAATTTTTTTATTGAGTAATAACTTAGATCCTTCAAAAAAAATACTCTTTATTACCAATATCAATAAATAGTTCACTTTTTTTTCGGAATCAATAAATAGTTCACTTTTTTTTTGATTCCGAAAAAAAAAAGAATTAAACATTCATTATTTATGACATGACAAAAATTTCATTTCCATTAATATGGATATCAGATAAAAAAGATTTTTTTTTGCAATTCCATACTTTCTTTTCGTTCCTTTACTTTACTTTTATATTAAACCTAAATAAAAGAAAGAAAGGGTAAAGGATTACTTCGTTACTGATAGTTATTCATATAATCGGTGGATAGGATCATACTCTGGATCGGAATTTCATTTTTGGGAGTACTACTTGATCGTTTCTACAAATTTAAAGCCCTAATTAGTATTTCTTTTATGTATAAAAGTCTCTTCGAATAACTTACATAATCTCTATTACGAATCCTTTGTGTACTTTTGTGTTCCTAATCATCCACTCATCTTTTCTCAATCTCTATGGTAATTCATGTATGGGAATACATACAAAAGATAGTAAAAGCTCCATAGAGTTGTTCTTTTCAACCCGCTTCAAGACATGATGACTTATTAACCAATCTTGGGGTAAAGAGTCTTGACTGCTTATGTTTATTTTCGTTTAACCCTTGTACATAGGAAATGAGATTCAAATTTTTTACTGCGAATTTCGAAGCTGTTTTCTTTCACTCATCTAACTATCTAGTTTAGTTTAGCAATCCGGGCTAGTGAATAAAAAAAGAAAGAAAGATATATCTATTTAATACGTTTAATTTTTATTCTTAGAAGCCTAAAAAGAAATGGAGGAAGACTTATGTCTCAACGAATCACACGTAGAGATGTTGATAACACACATAGAGTTAATGGTATTTCATAACTAATTGATTGAGCAGCAGCCCGTAGACCACCTAAAAAGGAATATTTATTATTTGATCCATATCCTGACATAAGAAGTCCAATTGGAGCAATACTTGAAACGGCAATCCATAAAAAAACACCAATACTGAGATCGGCTAGAATAAGGCGATAGCCAAAAGGAATTACTGAATAACTTAGTAGAATTGATATGACTGCTATAGAGGGTCCGATACTAAATAAACGTGTATCCCCCCTAGATGGAAGAAGGTTCTCTTTCAAAAGTAATTTTATCCCGTCTGCTAGAGCTTGAAGAATTCCCAAAGGGCCGGCGTATTCAGGTCCAATACGTTGTTGTATACCTGCGGATATTTCTCTTTCTAACCACACAATTACTAGTACACCTGTTGTGATTCCCAATATGAGAATCAAAATAGGGACAAGCATCCATATAGTTTCATAAACCTCTTTTAAGGATTCTAATCTGGAAAAAGACTTGATAGCTTGTACTTCTGTTGTATCAATTATCATTTCAACGATCAACTTCTCCCATAATAATATCTATGCTACCTAGTATCGTCATAATATCAGCCAATTTCATTTTTTTAACTAACTGAGGAAGAATTTGCAAATTGATAAAACCCGGGGAACGAATTTTCCATCTCCAAGGAAAAACACTCTGGTCTCCTATCAAAAATATTCCCAATTCCCCCTTTGGGGCTTCGACTCTTACATAAAGTTCTTGTTTCGACAATTCAAAAGCAGGGGATGGCTTTTTACTAATGAATCGATATTCAAAATCATTCCATTCAGGATATTTTATTCTATTAAAGCGTCGGATTTCTAAATTCTCATAGGGACCCCCTGGAATTCCTTCTAGAGCCTGTTGAATAATTTTGATGGATTCTGCCATTTCACCGATTCGTATTAAATAACGAGCTAATGAATCTCCTTCTTTTTGCCATTGGACTTCCCAATCAAATTCGTCGTAACACTCATAATGATCAACTTTACGAAGATCCCATTGTATTCCGGAAGCTCGTAGCATTGGTCCCGATAAACCCCAATTTATTGCCTCTTCTCCACCAATAATGCCCACTCCTTCAACTCGTTCTAAAAAAATAGGATTTCGTGTAATAAGTTTTTGGTATTCAGCAATCCCTGTTAAAAAATAATCACAAAAATCTAAACATTTATCTATCCATCCATAAGGTAGATCGGCAGCTACTCCGCCGATACGAAAATAATTATGCATCATTCTCATACCGGTGGCAGCTTCGAATAAATCATATACCAATTCTCTTTCTCTGAAAATATAGAAGAAGGGGGTCTGCGCGCCAATATCTGCCATAAAAGGGCCGAGCCATAACAAATGAGAAGCTATACGACTTAACTCCAGCATAATCACTCTGATATAGCTAGCCCTCTTAGGTACTTGAATATTTCCCAATTGTTCTGGCCCATTTACCGTTATTGCTTCGGTGAACATAGTGGCTAAATAATCCCAACGTGTTACATAAGGCAGATATTGTATAATTGTTCGGTTTTCCGCAATTTTTTCCATCCCTCTGTGTAAATAACCCAATATTGGTTCACAGTCAATAACATCTTCACCGTCTAAAGTAAGGATAAGTCGGAGAACGCCATGCATGGATGGATGGTGAGGACCCATATTGACTATCATGAGGTCTTTTCTTGTAGTTGGTACAGCCATAGGTTTTCCCCGATTCATTATTCAGTTTTCCATGAATTGCTGAAAACAAAAAGAAGTTCATCAAAATTCAAGATCTAATAAATCAAATAATTCAAAACGACTCTTCAAATTAACGTGTTTTTATTTTAGCTTTCGAATGTTCAATTGACTGATTAATTCTTTATAGCGTACTCCATCTTTTTTTAACAAATAAGCCAGTAGTCGTTGCCGTTTTCCTAGAATTTTTCGTAGACCTCTCTGAGATGAATAGTCTTTTTTGTGCAATTCCAAATGTGAAGTAAGTCTTCCTATCTTATTGCTAAAACGGAATACTTGAAATTCAACGGATCCCCTGTTTTCTTCTTTTTCTTCATGCGAAATAACAGATATGAATGATTTTTTTGTCATAAAATTTAAAACTTCTTTTTTTTTTTACCAAATATGGAATTTTGCCGATCAGTAATAATAATGCCAGCTATTTTTATCTGGTACACATAATAATCAGAATTTTCTTTATTCATTTTATCAAAATGAATAAAGAAAATTCTGTTGATTCATTTCTGGATCTAATTGATACGTTATCGAATTAGTATCATGTATCGAAATTGGACGCTAAGACAAGGCGCGTGCGCATCTATTTATCTACTAGACGATAAGGAATATATAAGATAAATGTATCATAAATGAGTTTTTAATCGTGGATACATACGTATTCTTAACATACTAAAACGACTGCCGTTATTAGTATGGATACAATAACGATTCATACAAGCTAAATCTTCTAATCGATAATTCGGCCAAAGAAAGGATTTGAATTTGATAAGTTTCTTTTTATCTCGATCAAGATCTTTGCTTTTATCAAAAAATTGACTACCGTTTTTTACCCTATTCCCATTGTAAAATACTGGGTTTTTATCCACAACTTTATTATTCCTTGGGTTGAAACAAGTTAGAATTCTCAATTCTCGACGACGTCTAGGTAATAAAATATTTTCAAGAATAAGCAAATCAGAATTGTTTTTGTCTATGTATCTGTATATTTTTTGATTAATTTTGTGTCTACTCCTATGAGCCCGTGAAATACCTATCATTTGATACATAAGAAAATTCCCATTATTTATAAACATAGACGCTGGATATCCTTCAATATTTAATATTCCTTTTTGTAAAAATTTTGATAAAGATGTAGGAGGCTCCTCCTCCGGCAACGGAGGAAGAGCAGGGGTACCTCCACCCGTCTGCCTCCTCATATTAGCATTACGCCAAGTTCTATAAAACGTATACCCATCTCCGGTATACATACGAGTACGAAGCTTAAGTGAAGGATACGAATGTCTAGGAGGCTTATACGACGGCAATTCAATATCTTTTTCTTCAGCTTTTTCTTCAGCTTTTTTTTCAGCTTTTTTTTTTATTTTTTTTTATATAATTCCTTAAGTTTTTTAATTGCTTCCTTAGCTTGATTATCGACTTGCTTATATTCTTTATATAATTCCTGAAGTATATTATAGAATTCCTGAAGTGTATTATATAATTCCTGAAGTTTTTTATAAAATTCCTGAAGTATATCATATAATTCCCTTTTATGTAATTCCCAAAGTTTTTTATGTAATTCCCAAAGTTTTTGATATAATCCCTCTTTATAGAATTCCTGTTGTTTTTTATATGATTCCCGAAGTTTATTTCTGCGTAATTTCTTATTCCTAATTTTATACTTTTTATGAAATGGATACAGTTTTTTATGTACTCGCTCAAATTCGCGGCCTATTCGCGCAAATACTTGGCGTGCTTGCTCAAATTCGTGGCGTATTCGCGCAAATACTTGGCGTATTCGCGCAAATACTTGGCGTACTCGCTCATCAAATCTTATCTTTTTACATGATAGCTTAATATTATTATTTGATTGCTTAATATTATTAAAAGACCCTTTTTTTTTTTCTGTAGGACCAACTTCATCATAACTATCAAATTTATTAACACCTTGATAAGGGTCTCGATCAAAAGGCCTATATCCGTCGTGCCAAGGTTTTAGGCGGAAAGGAGATACTGCCATTATCTGGAAACCGTCTTCTGACCAGTATTCAGGAAGTTTTTCGGTTGAGAATGGAATACCGTTATAGGTACGTATTATATATACCTCGTTCTTCCACTCTTTGAAATCTTGCGACCACTCAGTCCGTTGCAATAATAACATATGGCCAATATTTTTCGCTACTATCAATAAAGGGAATATAATATATTTTCTAAGAATTGCCTGGGCGCCTAGAAGCGCGGCCCTTAGTGGTTGACCGTACGTATACTCCTCCTCCCAGGCTCTTTCGGCCTCCATTATTTGTTCGTCTATTTTTTCCCCTTCGGTCGGCTCGTTTTCCAATTCTTCTATAGTAAGAAGGACATCTTCGAAAGAAGAGTAATAAACCAAACGTTCAAATTCTGAGATTTTTCCCGTATACTCTAGAAAAATTCCTCTAATAAACTCGCAATACTTAAGAAAAGTATAAAACAAAGAACCTATTCTGTTTGTAAAAAATCTGCTGGAATGTGGGTTTTCTAGATATATTGACCAAACACTCGTTTTACATTTTTGAACACGCATGGAACCTTTGATCAATTCTCGACGAAATTGTGATCTTGGTACATAACGTTTGAAATGTAATTTTTTGGATTCTTTTTCATCTGTGTCACTCTCCCCTCCAGAAAGCAAAACAGTTGCACGCCTGCATGGCATTCCGGCAATATCAGCCTCCACTAACACCGCATCTTTTTCTTGTTTCCGTAATTGTTGTATATTTTTTAGTCGATCGGATGGCCAGAAAAGAGTTTTTTTCTCGATTTCTTTTATTTTTCCCTCCCTTTCAATAAAATTTTGATGAAACCCTTTACTTTGAGCCAAGGAATCGTTTATAAAAGACATGAAATACCTAAATTCTGCTATAATTATCGCGTCGGGTCTACATTTTTCTAGGTACCTTTCATTATTTTTTATAAGTTGAGCTTCGGGTGGAAGAAAGAAGAGGTCAGTTAATCTTTTGAAGGGTGTGGGTGCAGGCGGCTTTTTGGGGTGTCCACGAGAGGACCCCCTCTTAAGGGAATCAGATGTTTTTTGGAAATATTGTATTTTATCTTTTTTTTTATCGGCTAATCGAGTTTTTTTTTCCAATACATTTATCTCTTTAAGCCCTTTTCTGTCTAAAACTGCAATTTTTTTAGAAAATTCAGTGCTTAAGCTGTTCTTTTTTTGTTCATTGGTACGAATCCCATAATTGTACAGTTCATCAGATGATAATTTTTCTGTTGTAGACAAAGAAGTCTTTTTTTGTATCATTTCCGAGAAAGCGGCTAAACTAGGTGGATGTGAAAAAGAAATTCTTTTTTTTCCATCATTTTGATCAGAAGTTGGGATTTTTTTATAGAATGCTTCTTTAAAAACTTTAAAAAGTTTAAAAGAAGGCTCTTCTTTGGTAAATTCCCCTTCTTTCGCTAGGCCTATTCTATAAAAATATTCTTCAGCTTTTTTTTGATCTATTTCCACTTCGGCTTCTTTCGGTTTATAAGTCAAAATAGGTAACGGCATTTTGTTAAAAATGAGTAGACATGTAAAAAATACGAGAATACCACCGATTAGACCAAAAGAATTTCTCAAATCGAAGATCAAATTCTGATAAAATCGAAACACATAGAAAAGGTACTTTTTAGATCTAGGGGGCTTAGTCGGTCTAACCAAATAATTTTGCTGTATCCATACTAATACGAATCTAACCGATTTCATGAATAAAATGTGACCAATTAACCAACCAAAAAAACTACTTGTTAAAAATAATATCTTGTTGTTGTATCGAAACCTATAAACGTTGAGTAATCTGAAAAACATTGTACTTGGGAAAAAAAAGAAATGGCTCAATAATTGAAAAAAGAGATTATTCAGGAATATACATTGAATGCTGAGATTACGCGCACGCATTGAATTTTTGCGAGTAGGTCCATCATCAACAAAAAAGTCTTCGTAACTGTACCACATGTAATGAAGGTAAAGATAAGGTACAGTTATGAGAGTTCTTGTACGAGGCCTACTCAATACTAGGCGCAGAGGCCTATAATAGATCGATATGAATATCAGGAGCTGTCCTATCAGAAAACCAGTTGATGCGGCTACCTCCTTCTCGATTGCTTCTTCTTCTCCTTCTTCTATAACCTGAAAATGAGCTTGGATAAGTAAGAGATAAGAAGGGCCTATGGATAATGTGTTCAGAAATCCATAATAGAGTCCGACCACAACGACCGAATTCATTAGCTTCATAGCTAGAGATGCGGAATTACCTAGTAGAAAAGATGGAAAAATCATATAAAACTCCTTTTTTTGTTTCAAATTTTTTGATTCCTACTATAGTAGAATCGTTTTACTTTGTTTACTATAAGATGCATCATCGTTCTAATTTCTTATAAGATTTTTTTGGGTTAGGCCGACTTCTATTGTTCGTATTTCGATTGTTCGTATTCGACGAAGATTTTTTTTATTTTTTTTTTTTCTATAAACAAAGTCGAATTCCCGGAATAAAGAGATTTTGCTATTGAAAAAGCTTTTAACGCTGCCCAATATCCCTTTTTTTTCCAAAAATTTTTACGAATATGCTTTTTGGAAATAGAAGTACGTTTTTTTGGAACTGCCATTTAAAATGGATTACTCATTGTTGTAGTTGGATGTGAAAAACATCTATAGGTCAAAACGAATCTTTGTTTACTATTCAATATCCATGTATTTTTTAGATTCTATACCATACAGGGCCTCTTAGTCAAATTTTTCATTATAGAAAAGCATAATCTAACTAAAAATATATGAAATATATATATATTAAATTTCCCTAAAATATTCAATTAGGAGAAACAAAATTTTCTATGGAGTATAATATTTATTTATAATTTAAAATACTTCGTGCGAAATTGATGAATAAATTTAATAAAAATTAAATAATTAATCAAAATTTCTACTTATACTTAAGATCTCTATATATTTTGTATATTTTTGCTGTATTTCATTTAATTTACATGTGCATATTAAGCCACATCGAAAAATTTAAGTTAGCAAATCTTAATTGAAAAGCTTGAATTTTTTCTTTTTTTTTCGAAAATCTAAATAAATCGAATTTCCAATTTTCAAATTGAAATGATATCCATAATTTAATCCCATAAATTAATTTGTTTAAAGAATCCATAATTTGAGACATTTTAGTGATTTTTTTTTATTCTATGTTATGGTAAAGTAGTAAAGTAAAGTAAGAGGTATCATATCCTTTTTTTCTATAAACTATATAAAATATATAACTATAAAAAAAAAAAGAATATTTTTCTATGTTTTTTTGTTTTTCGTTTGGAACGGAAGACAATCAAATAATTTTTCGTAAAACCAGTTAATAATTATGAATAAACTACTGAATAAACTTATTAAAATAACTAGTTCCTAGTTTTTTGTATTACTTATTTTTTTATTAGATTGTTTATTAGATTTTTAGTAGATCTTCTGATTCATACTATTTTTTAGTCTAATTTTTTTATCTTTATTATATATATTATAAATAACTTAACTGTAAATGAAAGTAGAATTTTTTTTGATTCCTACTTCAGAGACTTCAACATTTTACATTTACTTAAATAATTAAGGATTTACTTTTACTAACAAATTAATTATTTGACCAATTAGAACTTCTTGGTTTGAATATTAAAATAAAAAATGTTTAATAATATTAATTAAAAATTTTATTTAATATAAAATAGTAAATTAACAAATTCTATTTTTTTAAGTTATGTAAAATAAAAACTTGATTTTTTTTATTGGCTTCTTTCAATTCAAAAGAGGCAAGAACCGGCGAATCGTAAACAAAAAATAAAATTTAAATAAAAAATTTAGATATTTGATTATGGAACATATATACCAATATGCATGGATCATACCCTTCACTCCACTTCCGGTTCCTTTGTTAATAGGAGTGGGACTTCTCCTTTTTCCGACGACAACAAAAAATCTTCGGCGTATTTGGGCTTTTTCTAGTATTTTGTTGTTAAGTATAGTTATGATTTTCTCGATGAAGCTGTCTATTCAGCAAATAAATAGCAATTCTATTTATCAATATGTATGGTCTTGGACTATTAATAATGATTTTTCTTTAGAATTCGGCTACTTGATCGATCCACTTACCTCTATTATGTCAATGTTAATTACTACTGTTGCAATTCTAGTTCTTGTTTATAGTGATAATTATATGTCTCATGATCGGGGATATTTGAGATTTTTTGCTTATATGAGTTTTTTCAATACTTCCATGCTGGGATTAGTTACTAGTTCAAATTTGATACAAATTTATATTTTTTGGGAATTAGTTGGAATGTGTTCGTATCTATTAATAGGGTTTTGGTTCATACGACCTATTGCTGCAAATGCCTGTCAAAAAGCGTTTGTGACTAATCGTGTAGGGGATTTTGGCTTATTATTAGGAATTTTAGGTATTTATTGGATAACAGGCAGTTTCGAGTTTCGGGATTTGTTTGAAATATTCAATAACTTAATTAATAAAAATGAGATCCATTTTTTATTTTGTATTTTGTGTACTTTCTTGTTATTTGCTGGTGCAGTTGCTAAATCTGCCCAATTTCCCCTTCATGTATGGTTACCTGATGCTATGGAGGGGCCTACTCCTATTTCAGCTCTCATACATGCTGCTACCATGGTAGCGGCGGGGATTTTTCTAGTCGCTCGACTTCTTCCTCTTTTCGTAGTCATACCTTACATAACGAATGGAATATCTTTTATAGGTATAATAACCGTACTATTAGGAGCTACTTTAGCTCTTGCTCAAAAAGACATTAAGAGAAGTTTAGCTTATTCTACAATGTCTCAACTGGGTTATATGATGTTAGCCCTAGGTATAGGTTCTTATCGAGCTGCTTTATTTCATTTGATTACTCATGCTTATTCAAAAGC